GACGAAGTTCTATTTGCTCAATGAATTACTTCCCCCTTAATCTCTTTTTATTTGTCCACTACTTACTACTTTTTATAAATCTAAATTATAAATCTAAACAGGGAGATGTCGATAGACACGAAAAAGAAGGCATAGTAATCTTTGACGAACAGACGAAAAGGAGAAAAAATTATTATTATTTCAATATAAGACGACACAAGAAAGGGCAGAAAATCAATCCTTTCTTGTGTCGAATAGAAGATTAGGAAGACTCGTAATATAATCCCTCCTAGAAATATTTGTTCCTTTCCTTTATCCTGCCCTTTCCTTAGATTATTTTCCTTTGTATGCCTATTGTCTATTACTAAGAATGGGATACAAGTAATGAATTCCAGACATACGACAAAAACAATATAAACAAAGCAACAAGGGGTTTACAGAATTTTTGACCATACATAATTGTATCGAATGTTAAAGGATCTCTGGATTTAGAAATTCATTTCGTACAATTGAACCTTTTCAAACTGTTTCTTTTTAAGAACCAAAAAAATTTGTGCCAAAATAACAGATGCCAAGAAGAACAAAAGGCCTTGGACGCGTAATGGATCTTGAAGCACTATTTCTGCATCTCCCTGACCAAACCCCCCCACATTAGGATTGCTTGTTAATGGTTGATCAAGCTTGATAGATTCACCCTCTGAAACAAGAAGTTCGGGTCCTGGAGGTATAATATCAACCACTTTATGTCCATCCGGTGCATCAACTATGGTTATTTCATATCCCCCCTTTTCTTTACGTACTATTTTGCTTACTATTCCTGCCGATGTAGCATTATAGACTGTATTGTTACTCTTGCTCCCATCAGGGTAAATCTGACCCCTTCCTCTATTCCCACCCACATATATTGGATATTTTAAGAAGTGAACGTCTTTCCTCGTAGCAGGATCGGGGGAAAGAATAGGAAAGACAATTTCACTATATTTCTGACCGGGAACAGGACCTATCACAAGAATATTTCTTTTATTTGGACGATAACTCTGAAAGGATAGATTTCCCATCTTTTCTTTCACCTCAGGAGAAATGCGATCCGGGGGGGCTAATTCGAATCCCTCGGGTAAAAGAAGAACAGCCCCCACATTCAAAGCCCCCTTTTTCCCATTAGCAAGAACTTGTTTCAGTTGCGTATCATAAGGGATTCTCACAACTGCTTCAAAGACAGTATCAGGAAGCACAGCTTGCGGAACTTCAATATCCACGGGCTTATTAGCTAAATGGCAATTGGCACATACAATTCGGCCAGTTGCTTCCCGCGGATTTTCATAACCCTGCTGCGCAAAAATGGGATATGCATTTGAAATAGATGCCCGAGTTATTACATATATCATGATCGATACAGAAATGGATCGAGTCATCTGTTCCTTTACCCAAGAAAAAATATTTCTATTTTGCATGGTCCAATCATTGATCCCGGAATTTCTACAATAAATTAGAAAGGTAGCTAGCTAGTATAGTTCCCTATCCACGAGTCTGCCATTGTACTGAAATATGGGACGAATATCCTGAACCGGTAGAAGTCTAAAGAATAAGTAAGATTGAAAATACTTTGTTTATTCTTTATACGCGAAGAAACATTCTTATTTGATTGCTATCAGGGGATCAAATGAGTTCTTCATTCGTTCATTGAATGATAAATGACTACAAGTGAAGGAGATACACGATTTAAATAATGGAAGATCCAATATTTCACAATTGTATCTAGAATAACTGGAAAAGTGGAAACAAGACCGGATATAATTTGATCATTATGAGCCAATCCAAAATCGTTGTAGACCGAACCAATCATAAGTTCCCAACCATGGGTCGAATGAAATCCGATCCATAAATCAGTAACTAAAAGAATCGAAAAAGCTTTTATTGTGTCACTCAAGTTATAGAGTAATTCTTGAACCCAAGAATTAAGAATGACAAGTTCTTCATTACCCAGAATAAAATAACCACTTAGAATAGCGAAACATATTATATTTGTCGAGAAATGAAAAATGATATGGAAATGATACTCTTTCTGTGTTTTGACTAATTGTATCGTTTCCTTGTGTATTCCTATACGAGGTTTTTGTATATGTGTTTCCGGGTATTCCTTTATCATTTCGTCCAACAGGAATAGTTCTTCTAATTCTATGAATCTTTCTAGAACGTTTTTCTCTTGAATATCATTCAAGAAAGTTTCGGATTGCCGGGTATTCCACCAATTAATAACCCAAGGTTCCAAACTTTTATTAAACGAGAGAGAGACCCACCAAGGCAAAAATACTATAAATACAAGATATGGGAGGGAAGTCAACGCTTTCCTTTTTTTCATTTTTTTTTTTTTAGTGAATTGTTAATGAATCTGCTCCATTCGTCGATTCTATACTGATATTTCTATTTCTCTGAACACGAATTCTATAACTATAACAAGGTATCAAACCTATGGATCTATTCCCATTTTTGTTTACAAATTGAGTCCTTAGATCTATAAAAAATATAGAAATAGAATAAGGGTCCTTTATAATTCTCAGAGATATCTCAATTGGGTAAATTTCAATTAATTTTATCTTCATTTGTTCCTGTCTGTCGATAAGTAAGGAATATTATTCGAATTTCGAGACGAAAAAAGCCTCCAGGATCAATTAATTATTTCGAAATGTTTCACCGCCTAACCACAGTTTAGGAATAACGTAACATATCAATTCATCTTGGTTATAAAAAGATGAATTCTGTATTACGATTACGAAATAACTGTTCGGATATGTTTGATGAATGCATACTTATTAGGCTTTTTACTAGTATAAATTTATAAATTGGGCCCGATTATTATAGTTTAGTTGTTCCGTATACGCGCTCCCGCTTTTGTTTTCTTCTATGTGAATTGTCCCGCCAACGGAAGTGTGGGAAATCAAATCCTAATATGTTTTGTTTTGCTCGAATGAACTTTCTGAATAAACTTCAATTGTATTAAAAATGGAATTATCAAGTTACTTCCCTCATACTGAGGAAACATTAATCTGAGAAAACATTAATTCTTCAGTTCATTTCAAAATACTTCAATTGGTACCCGCAAGAAATAGGCTAATTCGGCAGCTTTTTGTTCAATTTCTCGTGGAGTAAGATTCTCATCAGTGCCAGTCAAGGGAAGGGCTCCTTGGCCCCTGATTTCCATATAAAGGACACGACGAGGATAAAGACCCTCTTTAATCTCTATTCTGATGGATTGGATATCTCTCATAAGGAAACGAAGGAAAATACGACGATTTATTCCAGGAAATCCCCAACGAAAAATACAAACTATTCCTTTTTTTCTATCAAATTGGTCATAACCACTACCTACATTCCACGCAATTGTACACCACAAATAGGAACTGATGAATAGACCCGCGATCCCATAGAAAGACATCACGATCCCTTGTGGAAAAAAAATGATTTGCTGAGATGGAAACACGGATATAAGATTCCTACCAAGATAACTGGAAGTTCCAACTACTAAGAACCCTAATGAACCTAAAAAAAGGATACAGGCCCAACAAAAATTACTTGTTTTTCGAGACCCCGTTATAAGTTCTATCCATATATGTTCTGATCGCCAGTTCATACTATACTTATACTATACTAGATCCTGTTGTATTCGATTGGAATTGAGAGAATAACCCAAATGAATTTGACTTTACTTTTCTTGACCCCGAAGTAACTCTCATCAACTAGCACTATTTTGACGGGAACTATTAGGAGTAATTGGTTAGATACATTGACTTTCTATTTAATAAAATAAAGTATTCGCCGATATATTTTTAACCAGTTGTACTTGCATATAATATGCATGCATTTATGTGGATATTATGTATCCGTATGCATATCCGTCTTTCATTTGTGTTCGGAAAGAGCCACATATCGTATCATATTACACTAACTAGATATCTGTATTATGATCTAGTGTTGAAATAAATTGATGAGATTTGATCCCATCGAATTTAGACAATCTTATTTTTTTGGACATGAAGAAATAAAGAAGCCATTGCCATTGCCGGAAATACTAGGCCCACTAAAGGCACAAAAATGGAGGGTAAGTTGAAATCTGTCATAGAATGGATGTCCCAATTTAATATTTGTACCTATTATAAAAATATCTTATGATAAATTCTTATGATAAATTAAGTATATCTATTATTATTATAAATAATATTAAGTCGTTAATAAGTGCAAGGAATGTAGAATTGAATTAAGTGTACCTATTCATCTTTCCACATAAATATGTATCCACATAAATATGTATGATAATTCACTTTAAGATAAGAAATTTTATTATTCTTCTTCCCCCATCCTTTCTTCTTTCTATTTTTCTAATAAGGGATTTTTGATTAAAAAGTTTATTATTTATTATGAGTTCACGACTTTCACTATAATCCGATCCAACAAAAAAAACGGCGACTCGATTCTATAATAAAAAAATAAAAAGCGGGGGTTCTTGATAGATATAGAAATCACTTCTTTCTATATGTCTTCCATACCATATATGTCTTATAAATTAATTATACTTATACTCATATAATTATAAATAAGTATAAGATAAGTACAAGAAAGAAATTATATAATATAAAATAATATAAATTAAATTAATTTTAAATTATAAAAATTATAAATTAAGATATTAAGATAAGATTATAAATTAAGATATTAAGATAAGATTATAAATTAAGATATTAAGATAAGATATATATTAAGATATATCTATATTATTTTATTGATATTATTGTCTATATTAACTATATTAAAATAAAATTAAAATTAATAATACGTAAGAAGGCCAGATAAAATTATTTTTATTTTCTTTCTGTCTTTCCTTTACCCAATTCTTCGGAAGGAGAAACTCACTCTTTTCTTTTTTTTTTTATCCTATTGATTGATAAAGGGTTTCTGATTACTAATCATGAATAGGGGTAAGATAAAAAATAGATCTGAAGGAAAAGATAAAATAAAAAATAATTATCCGAAACTTCTGACTCTTACTACAATACAAGTATAACTTAAATTTTTTTGATTACGACGAACTAAATAGAAATACTCGTTCGCTACAAACAATTGAATCGAGTGCTATACTTTAATTTCTTGAATTTTGATTCAGAAGAAAGAAACCGTGGAGCTGAAATAACTCACTCAGAACACCCTTTAAAGGATTACGTGGTACGATTGGGTCGAATAAGCCCTTATGGAATGAATACTCAGCCGCTTGTGAACCGTCGGGTACTTTTTTTTTCAATGTTTGTTCAATTACTCTTTTACCCGCAAATGCAATGCAGGCATTTGGTTCAGCAATAATGACATCCCCCAACATACCAAAACTGGCTGTTACTCCACCGGTTGTAGGAGATGTAAGGATTGAAACATATAAGGACTTTTTATTTGATTGATAATTATATAAAGCGGAAGAGATTTTAGCCATTTGCATCAAGCTTAAACTTCCTTCTTGCATACGTGCTCCCCCAGAAGCACACACAATAATGACAGGTAAAGATCGATTAGTAGCATACTCGATCAAACGGGTGATTTTCTCGCCGACTACGGATCCCATACTACCCCCCATGAACTGAAAATCCATAACCCCAATTGCTATAGGAATACCGTTTAGCTGACCTATGCCTGTTTGAACAGCTTCAGTTAAACCTGTCTTTCTTTGATAAGAATCAATACGATCTTTATAAGGTTCTTCCTCTGAATGAAATTCAATAGAGTCTATAGGAACCATACCTTCATCCATAGGATCCCAAGTGCCCGGATCAATCGAAAGTTCGATTCTATCTGAACTACTTATTTTCAAATGATATCCACACTGTTCACAAATATGCATTTTTAACTTCAAAAATTTTTCAAAATGTAATCCAAAACAGTTTTCACATTGAACCCATAAATGTCTGTATTTTGTATTTATATCGAAATCATTAGACTTTCCTCTTATATTGAAATTGAAATCGTCGCCATTAATACGAGTTTTTATACTAGAATTCCCGCTTTTACTACGACTTACACGTTCAGTACAAATGCAACTATAAATATAACTGTTACTGTAATTGTCGGTACCGCCCGAAATAGAACTGCTGACTTCAAAACGAAGATAAGTATCAATGCAACTATTAATGTGATTATTCCAACTAGATTGAATATCATACATGTAATGATAATCGTAGTGATTCTTACTTTTAGACCCGCTATTCAAATAACTGGGAAAAAAACTTTCTAGTTCACTTAAAAAAGAACTATCATTGTCAATCTCAAAAATCTGATTTTCAATATCAAAATATACAGAATAACTGTCACCATTACTATCCCTAACTAAAAAAGTGTCATCAGAGATCAAACTCCAAATATTCCCGATATCAAATAAATAATCAACATTACTGAAAGTATAACTGTCACTATTACTCCAACTAGGAGTGTTTTTCCCCTTATTATTTATAATGGGTTCTTCACTTCCACTGGTATTTCCAATAGTATCAGAACTATCCATTGATTTACTTAACCCACACCTATGTTCTAACTTTTCGTTAAACAACATCGAATTGAACCACCATTTTTCCATAGAGTCTTACCATCCCCTATTTGATGAAAATACAATAGATGAATAGTCATTCGATGAGTAATCATTTTACTATTTGATTTCCTATCAGAATTAAGCATATGAATCCAATCACTAGGATTGTTAACTAACAACTAATGAGTATTGAAAGAAATCATTCTCTTTTTGGGGGAAGCCGGGGGTATCACTTCGATATATCGATATACATATATATATATATATTATGATAGAAGATAGATATGATAGATGATAGAAGATAGATATGATAGAATCTTTTTCTCAATTATCACTATAAAGACAGGTTTCTTTCATGTCATGTACAAATTCTCAAGGAAAAGATAAGATAAATAGTTCTTTCTTTTCTTCTTATAAATTTATAAATGAATTCTTCATTCTAATAGAATCTCGTATCGTATAATTAAATAATACGTTTGTATTGCAACATGAACGAAAAAGACAATATACAGAACGGTTAGAAGGCGCCCTTCCCTGGCTTGATCTATGGTCTGAAGTTATAGAATAGAAAATGATCCACCAATAATCCCAAGTAACCATAGGATTAATTATGTATCCAACAATAAAATAAACAATAGAAATAGGGGGTTGTTTTGTCTTCGACCTTATCTTGTATTTGGATCTTGTATATATTAGGTAAAATCGGTGTATATGAATCCGTGTATGTGTATATTGTATATATTGTATGTATATGAAATATATATATACACTATGCTTCCTTAATACTTAACTATAGTATATATTTCTCCATAGTATATATTTCTATTATTACTAATTAATATAAGAAATATAATACTAGTATACTAGTAAGAAGTATAAGAAGAAGTATAAGATATACTATAAGAAGTATAAGATACTCATTCTTTATTCGATTCGGCTCAATCCTTCTTTTTTAGGAAAAG